AAGGAGCATATTTGTTTCTTTTAAGATTAAATAAAAAAGTACAATTTATTTTGTACATTTCAACTTGAATTAGGGATTCCGCGTACAAATAAAAGCGGCCAGTCATTAAGTACATATACACATCTGGTTATATATGTATTACCATTATATATTAGAAATAATAAAGAAGGAGGAGAATTAAAAATGCGAGATCTAAAAACATATCTCTCCGTGGCACCGGTAGTAAGTACTCTATGGTTCGGATCTTTAGCAGGTTTATTGATAGAGATCAATCGTTTTTTTCCGGATGCGTTGATATTCCCCTTTTTTTAATTCTTGTTATTGATATGGTAGGGGGGGGGAAAGGATTAGAGATAGAATCAAATATCTGTAACTAATCCCTTCCCTTCTTTTTTTTTTCGAATATATATTCGAAAAAAAAAAAAGGGGGGGGGGTTCCCCTCGTTGAAACTAGTAACTCGGGCCAGGCTCAAATTTTAATAAAATTAATAAAAAATAGAGTGAAATGTGATGGTTGGGGCAACAATATCATACAAGATACTTTAATAAAAAAATAAAAATGAAATGCTGTTCGGCAATTTTAAATTCTAAATCTAATAATATAGCTCGAAATCGTTATATTACTTAATTTATTACTATATTGTTATTTTTACAATATTGATTTATATTGATTTATTGCAACGAAATCTTTCTTTCATAATTAGATTTCGAGTTACCTGTTTTTTTTGTTCCTTTCTTCTTCCTCATTTCGGATCGGAAAATTAAAGAATTGAATGAATCAAAAACCAAAGGAGGCTCATGGCCAAGGGCAAAGATGTCCGAGTAACGGTGATTTTGGAATGTACCAGTTGTGTTCGAAATCGTGTTAATAAGGAATCAACGGGCATTTCCAGATATATTACTCAAAAGAATCGACATAATACGCCTAGTCGATTGGAATTGAAAAAATTCTGTCCCTGTTGTTACAAACATACGATTCACGGGGAGATAAAGAAATAGATCGAACCGGGCGCTCGTGTGTCAGTTTTCCGTTCCAAGGAAGATTAAAAATGACATATTAGATATATCTAATATATATTAATATAAATATAAACAAACCAAATCCTATTTCGATCAGATCAACTGTGATGGATAATTAAGAAATAGGATTCGGGTCTTTTCTTTAGGATAAGGAATAAACAAACCATGGATAAATCCAAGCGAATCTTTCTGAAATCCAAGCGATCTTTTCGTAGGCGTTTGCCTCCGATCCAATCGGGGGATCGAATTGATTATAGAAACATGAGTTTAATTAGTCGATTTATTAGCGAACAAGGAAAAATATTATCTAGACGAGTGAATCGATTGACCTTAAAACAACAACGATTAATTACTATTGCTATAAAACAAGCTCGTATTTTATCTCCGTTACCTTTTCTTAATAATGAGAAACAATTTGAAAGAAGCGAGTCAATCACTAGAACTCCGGTTCTTCGAACCAGAAAAAAATAGGATGACTCTTGAATTGAATCAAAAAAATTCCAATCCAAACTCAAATGTGGATTGACGCTATTTTTTCTAAAAATAGGAAATCCAGATTTGATTGTCGTGTCGTTTGAAAAAAAAAATAGGGGAAGTATAAGAAATACTTTTTATTGAACGTGTTTCTTCATTTTCATTTTGATAACGATTTCATATTTTATTATACTAATTTCTACTCTACCTTCCCAGAGTTCATTTTCCAGGGAACTCCGTTTAAACCATTCCAACGGATTCCTTTCAATCTCTTTATTTTATGATCTCATTGGAAATCATATAAAGACAACTCTTATTTAATATAGCTATTTGGGCAAGTATTTTACGATTAAGAAGCAACTGTTTCTTGTACAGATTGTTTATTAATTTACTATAACTAAAGTATACTTTATTGTCTCGAATTACTGCATTTATACGAGTGATCCACAAACGACGAAAATCTCTCTTTTGTCTACTCCTATCCCTATGAGCCGAAACCAAAGCTCTTATTTTCTGTTGAGTAATAGTCCGAGTAAGTCTTGAATGAGCCCCGCGAAAACTTGATGCAAATAAACGGATTTTTGTTCTACGTCTTCGAGCTATATACCCTCGTTTAATTCTGGTCATTGAATAAATGAAACTTTGATGAATAACTAATTGATTTCCTTTCTTTCAGTTATTCCCTTCCCGTGTCCTAGTCTATTAATAACAAAACGGATTCTTCCAATGTATAAAATAAAAATTCCAATGGCTTTTGCTACTCTAACCTTCCCGACCACGATTTTTTTTAGGCATTTCGCCTAGAAATAAAATAGAAATAAAAATTGTATTGATACTAGGTATCAAAAACACATAGTAAATAAAAAGTAATAAATAAAAATAGATTCTAGTGGGTTCCATCGTTTCTATGGTTACTTCTTAAACGGCGAGGTCCTCTCTATACACCGGAGCCCTTCCTTCATTTAATGAATGTTATTGTTAACTTGTACAGTTCACATCCTTTGGCTCTACCAAAAATTATCTAGTACTAGGTCTTTCACAACGAGATCTATTTATACAGTAACGGTATTTAACTATGAAGATTTGCTGAGTAGCTGACCCTATTAGTCCGTTCTTGCAAGAATAAGGCCTAAAATTTTGACTTTTTAAAATAAGATTTCCCCTGCTTAATGAATACCATTTGCTATCAATGGGGAATCCTTTCTCATCTTAAATTTTAAATTGAGGTGATTGGATTTGCACCAACGGGAACCATACATTTGATACCCCAATCGAAGGATAGATCTTTTTTTTTAAGTTATTGAATATTCAATGGAGTTCGTCCATTCTATCCTACTCACTGGTACGGATTGGTGATACTGGATCAATTGTTTTCTTTCTTTTATCCTAGTTCACGGTCTGAACGAGTCGCACATACACCCTAGTACATGTTCCTCGTCGCTGAGGACATCCTCCAAGAGCGGGGGATTTCGTGACATTTCTGATTGGCTGTCTTGTGTTTCTAATAAGTTGTTTAATAGTTGGCATGTTGAATCATATAGATATAATGGGCTGGTTTAGATCGATCTTAACCGGATCCTTAGAAATTCTTTTTTTTCTATATTATAAATTTCTATATTAAGAAATTTATAAATAGATATAAATAGAATAGTAATAGATATAAATAGTAATAGATATAAATAGAATAGTAAATTCGGTAAGAAGATAAAATATCAAATCACGAATTCATGTGAAATCCTGTTCTTTTTTATTCAGTCGCTACAAGATCAACAATTCCATGAGCTTGGGCTTCTGTTGCTGACATAAAAACATCTCTTTCCATGTCTTCGGATACAACCCATAAGGGTTTGCTTGTCCTTTGGGCATAAACCCTTGTGATGGTTTCGCGCAGCTTCAGCAGCTCTTCCGCTTCCAAGACAAATTCTCCCGTCTGTGCCTCATAAAAAGAACTAGCGGGTTGATGGATCATTACCCTGATGATATAATCTATGATATAACATAAAAAATGTTTCTTCTATACTCGCATGATGAAAGTGAAAGGTGAGTAGATAAAGACTAATCAAAAAAGATATAATTGAACAACCGTACAGGCATTTTTTGCGCATTGCATACGGCTCTATAATGGAATTTACTTTTACCTTACTTACATTGAAGAAACAGAAAATAAATGATAGAGTCTATCAGACTCAGGTTGGTAAATAATCCAATAACCACCCTTTCTTTTGTAGTAGTTCAAAAATACTATAAAAATACTATGATGGTTCCGTTGCTTTATATATTTATTTCGTCTGTTATTTAGCAATCCCAAAGTTTCTTTTTTTTTTCAAATAAAAAAACAAGATTTATTTTTCTATTCTTTTATAACCTAAATATTGTTAGCCCCCTGGTGTGAAAACAAAAAAGTTTGTGACGCTGAAATAGGCCTCCCGACGGATTGACTAAACTCGAAAATGCCTTTTTATCTCATACTACTCTTTCGATACGTAATCTAACGGTTTAAATAAAAAACATTTCTCATATCGAATTCGAAGTGCCATGCTATTATTACTTAAATATTCATATAGAGCGAAGGCATAGTTTTCTTTTTTCTCTCAAATCAAATAAAAAACTCATTGGCGCCGAGCGTGAGGGAATGCTAGACGTTTGGTAATTTCCCCTCCGACAAGAATAAAAGATCCCATCGAAGCGGCTAATCCCATGCATATTGTCTGGATATCTGGTCGCACAAATTGCATAGTATCATAAATAGCTACTCCGGGTATTACCCACCCGCCAGGAGAGTTTATAAACAAATAAAGATCTTTGGTATCATCCTCTATGCTGAGATATACCATAAGACCAATAAGTTGATTCGAGATCTCGCTATCAACCCCTTGGCCTAAAAAAAGTAATCTTTCTCGATAAAGTCGGTTGATTGGGATAAAATGGTATCCCTTATAAACCGTACATGCACCTTTTGATGCATACGGTTCAACAAAAATCATGAAAAAAGAGAATCAATGTGTAGATTCTAGCTTTTTTTTTCATAACAGGTTTTTTAACTTATAACTTACTAACTTAATAAAAATATAAAAATAAAATAGATAAAATGGACTTTTCTTTCATTTTTCACGAAAGATAAGTTTTGGCCTGTTTTGTTTATCTAAAAAAATTGCTAAGCTTATCTGACTAACTTCTCATTGATGTATTGTTTCATCGAGATACAATTTTAATCGCGATGTAATTTTCTTGTTCCTGACTGGGCTTCTTCAATTTTTTTAGGTTTATGCTCTACTCCGCGTAAAGATCCGCCCGATTTGGATTTGTACATATAGGACAAATGCCCCAATACCACGTCCTTTTGCTACGACTTCCCTATTTTTTTTTTTTTTTTATTCATTTCATGTCTTCCAACAAATATTCAACGCATTCATCATATTACTCGATTGATTAACATCACTTTTATTTCTAAATATATAAATAAATCGAAATAACTAAAATATGATATAAATATGATATTAAGTCGTAATCATAAATATATTAAATATATTTATTACCAATTGTTTTTTTTCTAAACGGAGCCTGGATACTTCATTTAATTGGTCTAACCAAGCCAACCATAAATTATTCTAATTGATAATATTAATCCGTATACCCTCCCTAAAAAATGGATCTAATTGCACTTCACGCTCCAAATTTTTGATAATTGAATCAATCTTTCTCGGGCGAAAGAGGGAATATCTCGATCGGGGAAGATAACGGGGAAATACCGTATGCCCAATATATCTGACAAGTCGCACTATACGTCAATCCACAATGCATCTTCCTCTCCAGGACTTCGAAAGGGTACTCTTGGAACACCAATAGGCATTAAATAAAAGAAAAATTAAGTACTATATCTCACTTTGATGTGAAAGCGTAACAGTGGGTTTAGTGGCCTAATGCTATTGATTTTATTATCCCATTTTATCCATAGATTGACTAAGTTCATAAAATAAAAAAAAAAAAAAAGAAGACAAAATGAATTAAGGAAAATTCTTCCAAATGAGTCCTTTGAATGATGAACAAATATATATAGATTCACCCATATAAAATGGTATCAACCCCTTACCATTGCGTATTGTTACTTATCGGGTATAGAATAGATCTGCTTCTTTTTGTTCCTACGAACAAAAAAGTTTCATTATTACTAAAAGTAATTATTACGCAAAGCATCAAACAAATATTAATGCTTTCCCCGAGAGAATCCCCTAAAAAAGGGAGTCCATAGCATAGCTTTTTCCAATGCAATAAAGTTACATTGTGTCTATTTTTCGTTGATAAAGGGGTATTTCCATGGGTTTGCCTTGGTATCGTGTTCATACCGTCGTATTGAATGATCCGGGTCGTTTGATTGCTGTCCATATAATGCATACAGCTCTGGTTGCTGGTTGGGCCGGTTCGATGGCTCTATACGAATTAGCCGTTTTTGATCCCTCTGATCCTGTTCTTGATCCAATGTGGAGACAGGGTATGTTCGTTATACCCTTCATGACTCGTTTAGGAATAACGAATTCGTGGGGCGGTTGGAGTATTACAGGAGGGACTGTAACGAATCCGGGTATTTGGAGTTACGAAGGTGTGGCCGGGGCACATATTGTGTTTTCTGGCTTGTGTTTTTTGGCAGCTATCTGGCATTGGGTCTATTGGGATCTAGAAATATTTACTGATGAACGTACAGGAAAACCCTCTTTGGATTTGCCTAAAATCTTTGGAATTCATTTATTTCTCTCAGGGGTGGCTTGCTTTGGTTTTGGTGCATTTCATGTAACAGGATTGTATGGCCCTGGAATATGGGTGTCCGATCCTTATGGATTAACTGGAAGGGTACAGGCCGTAAATCCAGCGTGGGGTGTGGAAGGTTTTGATCCTTTTGTTCCGGGAGGAATCGCTTCTCACCATATTGCAGCAGGGACCTTAGGCATATTGGCAGGCCTATTTCATCTTAGTGTTCGTCCGCCCCAACGCCTATACAAAGGATTACGTATGGGAAATATTGAAACCGTCCTTTCCAGTAGTATTGCTGCTGTCTTTTTTGCAGCTTTTGTAGTTGCTGGAACTATGTGGTATGGTTCAGCAACTACCCCGATTGAATTGTTTGGTCCGACGCGCTATCAATGGGATCAAGGATACTTCCAACAAGAAATATATCGAAGAATTGGTGCTGGCTTAGCCGAAAATCAAAGTTTATCTGAAGCTTGGTCTAAAATTCCTGAAAAACTAGCTTTTTATGATTACATCGGCAATAATCCGGCAAAAGGGGGATTATTCAGAGCGGGTTCAATGGACAACGGGGATGGAATAGCTGTTGGGTGGTTAGGACATCCTATTTTTAGAGATAAAGAGGGGCATGAACTTTTTGTACGTCGTATGCCGACGTTTTTTGAAACATTTCCAGTTGTTTTGGTCGATGGGGACGGAATTGTTAGAGCTGATGTTCCTTTTAGACGGGCAGAATCAAAATATAGTGTCGAACAAGTAGGTGTAACTGTTGAGTTCTATGGCGGCGAACTAAATGGAGTCAGTTATAGTGACCCTGCTACTGTGAAAAAATATGCTAGACGTGCTCAATTGGGTGAAATTTTTGAATTAGACCGTGCTACTTTGAAATCCGATGGTGTTTTTCGTAGCAGTCCAAGGGGTTGGTTTACCTTTGGGCATGCTTCGTTTGCTTTGCTCTTCTTTTTCGGACACATTTGGCATGGTGCTAGAACCCTGTTTAGAGATGTTTTTGCTGGTATTGATCCAGATTTAGATGCTCAAGTGGAATTTGGGGCATTCCAAAAACTTGGAGATCCAACTACAAGAAGACAGGGGGTTTGATACATATTGCTTTGTTACCTTTCGTTTTTATTTTATTTGACTGACTATAGGGTTGGGGTACTGGATAAATCTTGATTTGACATTTGGCTTTTTCTTTGACTTTTGTTCTTTCTTTATCCGGGAGACGATCCAAAATAAACAGCTATGGAAGCTATAATTGTAAACCACGATCGAATCTATGGAAGCATTGGTTTATACATTCCTTTTAGTCTCAACTCTAGGAATAATTTTTTTCGCTATCTTTTTTCGCGAACCGCCTAAAATTTCAACTAAAAAGTAAAATGGTGAAATGATTTTTCATTATCTCAATTGAAAATAATGATCCTCCCAATAGTGGGAGGATCATTACTTCGACTAGTCCCCGTGTTCCTCGAATGGATCTCTTAGTTGTTGAGAGGGTTGCCCAAACGCAGTATATAAGGCGTACCCGGTAAAACTTACAAGTAACCCAGATAAAAAGATGGCAACTAGGGTTGCTGTTTCCATTATTATATAGTTTTAAGACATTATGTAGTTTTAAGACCACAATGGATCTATGATAAGATCATTTATTTACAACGGAATGGTATACAAAGTCAACAGATCTTAATGAATATAAAATATTATGGCTACACAAACCGTTGAGGGTAGTTCTAGATCTGGTCGCCCAAAACGAACTAATGCTGGGAGTTTATTGAAACCATTGAATTCAGAATATGGTAAAGTAGCTCCTGGTTGGGGAACTACTCCTTTGATGGGTCTCGCAATGGCTCTATTTGCAGTATTTCTATCTATTATTTTGGAGATTTATAATTCTTCCATTTTACTAGATGGAATTTCAATGAATTAGATTTAATGAATTCAATTTACAAGAACCATTAATTAGCTTTTTCAATACAAAGAGAAGCATTTAGTTTTCTGATTTTTATCCCAGTCTATTTTGGTAGTTCGACCGTGGAATTTCTTTTTTCTGTATTTCCGGAATATGAGTGTGTGACTTGTTAGAATTGATCCTATGGCTAGTACAGAGAATAGATCTGTCATCTTGATAGAGATGGTTTTACTTCGTCGGATATTCATTTTAGTATCTGGAGCACGGAATATATGAAATAGATTACTAAAGTATTAGAACTATGATTCATACTTAATAGTCAGACCTCGTGGCCGGACTTCAAAAAAAAATTTAAAGAGTTAGAAGTTATAAATTTTTTTTTCTTTCAAACTTCCGTTTAGACTTATTTTGATCAAAGGACAAAGATTTCTTTTGATTTTTCGTCATTAGATCTAGTCATTGAATAAGTGATCATCCAACGGTTCTTACTCAGGGAATTTTGGGACTTATTTTGAGAAGGTTTTATTGAATCGTCGTGGTTCTAGTATGAATCTGAGGTTTTAATCGATTCATAGGGTCTTAACAAGAGAATTCCTATCAATAAAAAAACAACAGTAAAGTCGCATTACACATAAATAACAACAAAGAAAATAGGTAAATAGAAGATTCAAGAGGCCTATAATGATCAATATAGAGACGAATGAGCCGACTTGATTTTTTGGCATTATAACCACAAAGAATAGTTTTCGTGTTTTTTATTCTTTAAACATATTTTAAGAAAAAAACAGGAATGCATAGAATTCATAAATTTAAAACTTTCTATTCCACACATACGTTAGAACTATAGTATTGGGGTGTTTATGTTTGAGCCGTACGAGATGAAATTTTCATATACGGTTCTCGGGGGGGGTCTCCTTGGTTTACCTATCTCAATAAAATCTATGATTGGTTCGAAGAACGTCTTGAGATTCAGGCAATTGCAGATGATATAACTAGTAAATATGTTCCTCCTCATGTCAACATATTTTATTGTCTAGGAGGAATTACGCTTACTTGTTTTTTAGTACAAGTAGCTACGGGATTTGCTATGACTTTTTATTATCGTCCAACCGTTACAGAGGCTTTTGCTTCTGTTCAATATATAATGACTGAAGCTAACTTTGGTTGGTTAATCCGATCAGTTCATCGATGGTCGGCAAGTATGATGGTCCTAATGATGATTCTGCACGTATTTCGTGTGTATCTCACTGGTGGTTTTAAAAAACCTCGTGAATTGACTTGGGTTACTGGTGTGGTTTTGGGTGTATTGACCGCATCTTTTGGTGTAACTGGTTATTCCTTACCTTGGGACCAAATTGGTTATTGGGCAGTAAAAATTGTAACGGGTGTGCCTGATGCTATTCCTGTAATAGGATCGCCCCTGGTAGAGTTATTACGCGGAAGTGCTAGTGTGGGACAATCCACTTTGACCCGTTTTTATAGTTTACACACTTTTGTATTACCTCTTCTTACTGCCGTATTTATGTTAATGCACTTCCCAATGATACGTAAACAAGGTATTTCGGGCCCTTTATAAGGAAAACTCTATACCATTAATATTTTGAATTAATCATTTATCACTTGGGGTAGGAACAATAGTATTTCATTGCTAGAAATATGGATTATTGAAAAAAATAAGACATGTATTTGGATATTTCTCTTCAACTCTCCAAAATATATATTTTTGATACTTATAGTTGAAGCGAATTCTCCGAAGATAAAATGGATTATGGGAGTGTGTGACTTGAACTATTGATCGGGCCATGCAGATATATGCCTTTAATCTGCCGCATTTGAATTTACAACAAAAATGTG